TAAAAATAGGAGTAAGCTGTGATACGTTCACTAAAAAAAAATCCTTTTGTAGCGAATCATCTAGTCAAAAAAATAGATCAACTTAATCAAAAAGCAGAAAAAGAAATAGTAAAAACTTTTTCCCGGGCGTCTACCATTATACCCATAATGGTCGGACATATAATTGCCATTCATAATGGAAAAGAGCATTTGCCTATTTATATAACAGATCGTATGGTAGGTCACAAATTAGGAGAATTTGTAACCACTTTTAATTTCCGAGGACACGCAAAAAATGATAATCGATCCCGTCGTTAATTTTTTCTTAAAAAACTTATGATTCTAAAATTTTTACTACCGAAAAAAAAAGAAGAAGAAGAAAAAGAAGTAGTATTTACTTCAGATCGTCCAAATCTTTTGCTAAAGAAAAAAAAAACTGAAGTATATGCTTCAGGTGAACATATATCTATATCAGACGACAAAGCACGAAGAATAATTGATCAAATCCGAGGCCGTTCCTACGAGGAAACACTTATGATACTAGAACTCATGTCCTATAGAGCATGTTATCCAATTTTAAAATTGGTTTATTCCGCAGCATCGAATGCCCGGTGCATTCTGGGTTCCGACAAAGCCAATTTAGTCATTAGTAAAGCTGAGGTTAACAAAGGTACTACCAGGAAAAAATTCCAAACTCGAGCTCGAGGGCGTAGTTCAGCAATAAAAAAAGCTGCCTGTCATATAACTATTGTAGTGAAAGATATATCGTTAGATGAATATGAAGATATGTATCCTGTAAAATAAAAAAGTTCAACTATTATCAACTATTATATATCATAATATATTAATTATAGTTTCTAGTAGTGGGGGTAGTATGGGACAAAAAATAAATCCACTTGGTTTCAGACTTGGTACAACTCAAAGTCATTATTCCATTTGGTTTTCACAACCAAAAAAGTATTCGGAAGATTTACAAGAAGATCAAAAAATAAGAGATTTTTTAAAAAATTATATACAAAAAAAGATAAGAATAACTTCTGGGAACGAGGGAATTGCCCGTATAGAGATTCAAAAACGAATCGATTTAATCCAGGTCATAATTTTTATGGGATTCCCAAAGTTATTAATTGAAAAGAGACCGCGAGGAATCGAAGAATTACAGATGAATATACAAAAGGAATTTCCTTATGTAAACCGAAAACTGAACATTGCTATCACAAGAATCCCCAAACCTTATGGTAACCCAACTATTCTTGCCGAATTTTTAGCCGGACAATTAAAGAATAGAGTTTCATTTCGAAAAGCGATAAAAAAGGCTATTGAATTAACTGAACAAGCCGATACAAAAGGAATTCAAGTGCAAATTTCCGGACGTATTGACGGAAAAGAAATTGCACGTGTCGAATGGATGCGAGAGGGTAGGGTTCCTCTACAAACCATTCGAGCTAAAATTGATTATTGTTCGTATACAGCTCGAACTATATATGGGGTATTAGGAATAAAAATTTGGATTTGTATTAATAAAGAAGCATAGAAAACATTTGATTTAGTGTGATTGATTGAAGAAAAAGGAGTAGCTTTTTTGCTCTTTTCTTTTTTCGAAACAATGGAAGTCTTTTACAATTCTATAAGTTTAAATAAAAATTCGATTCACTTTATTTTTGATATAATTGCTATGCTTAGTGTGTGACTCGTTGGATTTTGTGAGGGTTTAGGATTCAAAAAACCTGCCCGCTACTATTAAAAACCAACCTATTACTTCGTATTATCTCGATCTAAAGAGCCAGTCAAGATATGCGCTAATTTGGTCATATACTTGGAGCAACTGAAAAGAAACTTGAATTCTAAGTTAAAAAACAAAATAAAAAACTGAAAAATGGAAGACTGAGAGAAAGAGAGAAAAAACAATATCCATGATCTACAAGTCAAATATTACTATGTAAGGTCTAGGAGTCATCTCCTAAAAAAACAATGTAACAAAGCATAAATACTCTGATATATACTGAAAGAGTCGCTGAACGATTCACTGAATCCTTCAAAAATAAAAAAAAAACAAGAGCTTAGGGACAATAAAGACTAAGAAGATTGACTCATGATTAAATTCCATTAGAGTAGAAGCTCCGTTGGCGAATTCTGACCTAATCATTAAGAACGAAGCAGTGGGAACGATGGAAGCTTTGAATGCAAACGATTTAAAATCGGACTCATTCACTAGCCAGGATGGCGAAATAAACCAAAAATCAATTAATCCTTTTTCATAAGTCACAACACAAAAAAAAACAAATGCTACGAAGATTGAAAGAGTACACATTCGCCCGCGAAAATTTTTGTATTTATTGGTAAAGATTAGGTAGGACGTTTTAAATAGAAAAAATTTGGTCTAAAAAGGTTCTAATATCCATTTAATATAAATTACATTTATTTTTTTATTCGTGAGGAGCTGTATGAGAAGAAACTCTCATATCCAGTTCTGTAGTAGAGATGGAATTCGAAACAACCATCAACTATAACCCCAAAAGAACTAGATTCCGTAAACAACATAGAGGAAGAATGAAGGGAATGTCTTATCGAGGTAATCATATTTGTTTTGGTAAATATGCGCTTCAGGCACTTGAACCCGCTTGGATCACATCTAGACAAATCGAAGCCGGGCGGCGAGCAATGACACGAAATGCACGCCGTGGTGGAAAAATTTGGGTCCGTATATTTCCAGACAAACCTGTTACAATAAGACCTGCTGAAACACGTATGGGTTCGGGTAAAGGATCCCCCGAGTATTGGGTAGCTATTGTAAAACCGGGTCGAATCCTATACGAAATGGGCGGAGTAAACGAAAATCTAGCTCGAAGGTCTATTTTAATAGCAGCGTCCAAAATGCCTATACGAACGAAATTTGTGATTTCGGGATAAAGATAAAAATGTAGAACTGATAGATAGGAGTTTTGTAAATCAAACAAAAACTCGGTTTTTTTGAATAACCAATATTTCTTTGATTTTCTTCATCTTTTGCATTGGAAGACTAGACAAAAATTTGATATGATTCAACCACAGACCCGTTTAAATGTCGCAGATAACAGCGGGGCTCGAGAATTGATGTGTATTCGAATCATAGGGGCTAACAATCGTCGATATGCTCATATTGGTGACATAATTGTTGCTGTGATCAAAGAAGCAGTACCTAATATGCCCCTAGAAAAATCAGAAATAGTCAGAGCCGTAGTTGTCCGGACCTGTAAAGAACTTCAACGTGATAATGGTATGCTAATAAGATATGATGACAATGCTGCCGTTGTGATTGATCACGAAGGAAATCCAAAGGGAACGCGAATCTTTGGTGCACTCCCCCGCGAATTGAGACAATTAAATTTTACTAAAATAGTTTCATTGGCGCCCGAGGTATTATAAAAGCAAAAAGGAGATTGTGATCTCTTTGGGGTTGGGGTATTTGAAAGAAAAAGATTAACAACTAGATTAATTTGTAGATTCTATGTTACGCATATACCTTAATGAAAAATTCCTATCTATTAAGAAACCAATACCAAGAAAAACAAGCAAAACATGTTTATTATATCCAAGAGGAACCCAGAATTTTAGTCTATCATGAGTAGAGACACTATTTCCGAGATAATAACCTCTATACGAAATGCTGATATGGATAAAAAAAGAGTTCTTCGTATAGGCTCTACTAATATTGCCCAAAATATTGTTCAAATACTTTTCCGAGAAGGTTTTATCGAAAACGTCAGAAAACATCAAGAAAAAGACAAATCGTTTTTTGTTTTAACCCTGCATCATAGAAGGAATAGGAAAAGACCTTATCGAAATTTGTTAAATTTAAAACGGATCAGTCGCCCCGGCCTACGAATCTACTCGAACTCTCAACGAATTCCTAGAATCTTGGGTGGGATGGGTATTGTAATTCTTTCTACTGCTCAAGGTATAATGACAGACCGGGAGGCTCGACTAGAAGGACTTGGGGGAGAAATTTTGTGTTATATATGGTAACCCTTTTTTTATATACTTTATATACAAAAGGCATCCGAAAGATCTTCCTAAAAGAAATATCATATCGTTTCTTCTCCATTAGTTGATACCTCAAGGAGGCTTTACCTGAAATGAAAGAACAAAAGTGGATTCATGAAGGTTTAATTACTGAATCGCTTCCAAATGGCATGTTCCGAGTTCGTTTAGATAATGAAAATTTGATTCTAGGTTATGTTTCAGGAAAGATTAGACGTAGTTTTATACGGATACTACCGGGGGATAAAGTCAAAATTGAAGTAAGTCGTTATGATTCGACCCGAGGGCGAATAATTTATCGACTCAGAAACAAGGATTCGAAAGATTAGGTGATTTTGATTCAATCTAATTCAAGATGAAAAATATCAAGAAACTTACTTTCGTTTCTACCAAAAAATGGATGCAGTAGATGCAAAGGAATGAGAAATATGAAAATAAGAGCTTCCATTCGTAAAATTTGTGACAAATGTCGACTAATACGTAGGCGAGGTCGCATTATAGTAATTTGTTCCAACTCGAGACATAAACAAAGACAAGGATAATAAAACTCGCTAAAGAGCTCAATGTACAAAAAAATCGGTTTGCACATGAAATGGATATATCCATAGATTTATGACTCCTATTTATGAGATGCTAAAATATGGCAAAAGCTATACCAAGAACGGGTTCGCGTAGGAATGTACGTTTACGTAAAAATGCAGGTAGAATATCAAAAGGGATTATTCATGTTCAAGCAAGTTTCAATAATACCATTGTTGCGGTTACCGATGTACGAGGTCGGGTGATTTCCTGGTCCTCGGCCGGTACTTGTGGATTCACAGGTACGCGAAGAGGGACACCCTTTGCCGCCCAAACTGCCGCAGCAAATGCTATTCGGACAGTACTTGGTCAAGGTATGCAACGAGCAGAAGTAATGATAAAAGGTCCCGGTCTGGGGAGAGACGCAGCATTACGAGCTATTCGTAGAAGTGGTATACTCTTAACTTTTGTACGAGATGTAA